CAGTTATTTTTTTCTTTCATCGCCCCAAACATATCAATATTAGCACCAATCGTACGTAAATGTAACTCGTTGTTTAAGCAACTATTCAGAGTTCCCAGAGCTCCTTGTAATGCTTGTTGTAAAACCCTCTGTTGCACTTGATTAATCGCCCTTTGTTGTTCAAAATGAATCGTTTCATTTTTGTAATTTTCGAATTGTTCCAAAGTTGTATAAATTGAATTAATTAAATTCAATTTTTCTCGTTCTATCTCGGAATAACCATTCACTCGAAACCGATCTGCTTCCGTTTCTACTTTCCTTAAGCGGGCCCGGGCTTTCTCCAGCTGTTCAACGGCTGCTTCCCGTAGTTCTTCTGAATTTCGAATAGTTCTCAAGATTCTCTGTTTTCGATTATCTAATAAATCACTTAATGAAAGTAGATTCTCTTTCCATTTATTTAAAAATATCCATGATCTCTTCCCGAACCAAACATGAATCTTTCAATTCATTTGGCTCTCACACTCAATTCCTTATAGGAAATTTCCCTATCTTTATTATCGAATGAGCCTATCCTCTTTTCTCTATTTCTAAAAATCTTGAAAATGATTACCAATACAAGATTAAAATATTTGGAGGACTCTTCTGACCAAACAAATAATTGTCAGCAAAGTTGTTTTTTTTTATTCAAATCCAAAGAATTCTGATTAATTTATACGTAGGTCATCAATTCCGCATTGTATAAAAGGAGGCGTTAAACAAAACACCTGGTAAAGAGAATTCAAGTCATTTTATCGACATGAGTGTTCTATATCGAAAAAATTCCAATTTCCGTATTAACATAGTGGTAGAAAGAATACTACATTGCGTCTAAACTTCAAACTGGTTAGCTTTAACCATGGTAATGCTCCAAAATTCTTGGTTGATAGAGAATCAAAGTAGATTTACCAATGAATCGCGAAATGCTATGGTTCTTAACTATTTTTTTGTTTATTTAGTAAGAAGTAATTCGCCGGATCATGCACGTTTTTCTAGTTATAACAAAAAAAGTGCAGTTGGTTGGATCCAATCTATTCTTTGAAATAAACAACTCGCACACACTCCCTTTCCAAAAAAAATTAATACACCTAGCACTACACTTAGATTTATTAGATTTGTTGCTAAAATATCGGTATCAAACCCGAAACTTCCGGCGGATGGCCAGTAAATGAAGCAAAGAAAAGAATCGGTTATATTTTTCATATGATCGCATCTCCTCTTATGGATAGACTAATTTTGTTTCTACGATTCCCAGTTTTTTGATTTTTTTATTCGTTTTTTATATTAAATTAATTATATTAAATTAAAGTTTATTCTATAATATTTTCATTTCTTACTACTAATTAATATGAATTACTAGTAAGAATATAATAAGAATTTTATTCTATCTATTAGAGAATATAGAATATATTTATTAATAAATATATTCTATATTTTGAATTGGTTAGTCAATTGAAAGATTCCCCATAAGAATGATACCTCTTAGAAGTAGATACTAGTTCTTATGTCAATTGCAAAATATCTAGTTGTTTTCAATTCTAAATTAAAAAAGGGGACGCTCATTGGACTAAATAAAGGGACGGAAGAAGGCGAATCAGTATGTTAATCCGAATGAAGAATAAATTGTAGGAGTTAAATCGGAATATATAGATAGAATATATATATATATAAAAAAGCAATAGCAGCAATGAAAGTCCACGGAAAAAACAATATGTATTTTTCTTTTTCTATTTTTTTAAAAGATTAAACAAAAGGATTGGCAAATAAAAGCGCTAATGCTACAACCAGCCCATAAATAGTTAAAGCTTCCATAAAAGCCAGACTAAGTAATAAAGTACCCCTTATTTTGTCCTCTGCTTCCGGTTGTCGCGCAATCCCTTCTACAGCTTGCCCTGCAGCTGTACCTTGACCAACTCCAGGTCCAATAGAAGCAAGCCCGACGGCCAACCCAGCAGCGATAACAGAAGCAGCAGAAATCAGTGGATCCATGATAAGTTTCTCCTATTCCAAATAAAATAAAGAAAAGAAATAGTTAATAATATAATCAACCAAGAAATTATGACTTAATTATTTCATTCTTCATTTATCTAGTCGAAGTTTAATTCATGAATAATTTTTATTGAATTATCCAAATAACTTCGATATTCATTTTTTTCGTTTCTACCCATGTAGTTTTTTGTGAATACATACAATTTTTGTTCTTATCTTAAATTTTGAACCATTCTTTTCTTTTAATTCTTCGTTCTTTCTTTTTCTTTATTTCCATTTTTGAGTTATTCAATTCACAATTCCAAGAGATGGAATAGAAGGACTCTTTTTTTCGAATCCCCACCTAAATTTAGAGTAGTAGCAGGACAAATTTAGATAGATAGTCATATATAACTAATGAATATCTACTATGACATATACATGTGTTTGTTCGATACCGTAAACCAATTAGTTATACCTTAGATTCAATAGGATTCGAGAATCATTCTTGGAAACCCCTAAAAAACTAAGAGTTGTCTTATAACCATTAGATTATATATACACTTAGTTCGACCCCCTCACCCTATTTTTTGTCCTTTCTTTTATTCATTATTATCCCATATGGATCGAATTAATCTAAATCAATTCGAAAGACCAAATTATTACTATGGAAATATTCGAATTTAAGTGATCTAAATTTATATATATTTATTTCTATTTTTTATTTAGGAAAATCAAATAAACTTTGGTCAATCATTAAATGTGAATGAATGAAACGGAAATATTTTGTAGTTCGATATAACATCTTTTTTTTGAATCACATGTCGTAAACAACGTAGATATCATCCGAAATTCTAGTTCCCAATTTAATATTTCTAATATTAAATAGAATAAAATAGAATATACTAATAATTAAATAGAATATACTAATCAATTTTGACATCTAATAAGAATTTTAATTAATTAAATTAATTAATATACTAGTTGAATATGTTTCTAGTTCTAATTGAATGAACAAAATAATAAATAAAAATAATATTCATTGGAGTAAAATACAAATTCGTCAAAAAAAGACTATTTTTCGAAAAAATAGGAAAGAGATCTATCTAAAAGATCTTTTTCCTATTTTTTTTTATTAGCATTCCCCGGGAATGGTTTTTATTTTATTTATACTTACTTAGTACATTTTTGGGGGTGGGTTAGATAATCCCTTTGATTATTATTAAAAATTTTTAAAATTTCTTTCGATTTTTTTTTATTTATGTTTATTTTATTAAGTAGATTATCGTGAGCCACACATACTTTGTCGCAGGCTAAACTAAAAAAAAAAAAAAGACTATTTTGATAACTAATCAATGATGCCCTTCCATGGATTCACCTATATAAGCCGCAGCTAAGGTAGCAAAAATAAGAGCTTGAATACCGCTTGTAAATAATCCCAGAAACATAACAGGTATAGGAACTACTAAAGGTACTAACGAAACAAGAACAACAACTACTAATTCATCAGCTAATATATTTCCGAAAAGTCGAAAACTAAGTGATAAGGGTTTTGTGAAATCTTCTAAGATGTTAATCGGTAAAAGGATTGGAGTTGGTTGGATGTATTTACCAAAATAAGCCAATCCTTTTTTTGAAATACCCGCATAGAAATAGGCTACTGACGTAAGTAAAGCTAATGCAACAGTAGTATTTATATCATTTGTGGGTGCAGCTAATTCTCCATGAGGTAACTTTATAATTTTCCAAGGCAAAAGAGCCCCTGACCAATTCGAAACAAAAATAAATAGAAACAAAGTTCCAATAAACGGAACCCACGGACCATATTCTTCTCCAATCTGAGTTTTGCTCACGTCTCGGATGAATTCAAGGACATATTCAAAGAAATTCTGACCGGACGTTGGAATAGTTTGCGGATTTCTAACAACAAGAATGGTTGAAATTAATAAGATAGCAATTACAACCCAAGAGGTAATAAGTACTTGAGCATGCACTTGAAAATCCCCTATTTGCCAATAGAAATGTTGACCTACTTCGACAGCAGATATATCATAGAATCTGTTTAATGTGTTGATGTAACATAATAGAACATTCATATTGCCCTGCCCTCTAAAAAAAATATATATAACTTGAAAGGGAATTATTTTGATTCAACCATTTCCTTAATTTGACTTTCATTTCCTTTTCTATTTTGAATACCTACTAATCACAAAATATTTATTTTTGCACAATTTTGTAATGCTATAATAACCGATTCCATAAATCTATGACCGCCCAACCAAATCTAAAAATTGATTTATCTTATTATTAATCAAAAATTTCGTATATAGCTAGAACGACCCTCACAAATTGCAAAAACTAATTTGTTAAGAATTAATCGGATTGAAGCTATAGCATCATCATTAGCTGGAATCGAAATATCTGCTAGATCTGGGTCACAATTTGTATCGATTAAACAAATCGTTGGAATTCCCAAAGTGATACATTCTCGAAGAGCCGTATATTCTTCTTGCTGATCAACGATTATTACAATATCGGGTAACCCCGTCATATATTTTACGCCACCCAGATATGTTTCCAAATGAGATAATTGTCTCTTGAACATAGCGGCATCTCTTTTTGGAAGAGAGTTCAGTTTCCCTGTCTTTTGCTCCGTTCTCAAGTCCCTGAACTTACGAAGTCTCGTTTCTGTAATATACCAATTCGTTAACATACCTCCGAGCCATTTTTTATTAACATAATGACATCGAGCTCTTATTGCAGCCCGTGTTACTGAATCGGCTGCTTTTTTTTTTGTACCAACAATTAAGAATTGTTTTCCTATGCTTGCTGCATCAAAAACCAAATCACAAGCTTCTGATAAAAAACGAGCAGTTCGAGTAAGATCTGTAATATGAATACCTTTACGCTTTGCCGATATAAAAGGTGCCATTCGAGGATTCCATTTCCGAGTATCATGGCCAAAATGAACTCCAGCTTCCATCATCTCTTGAAAAGTTATGTTCCAATATCTTTTTGTCATTTATCCCCACACGTTTTTTTTAAAAAAAGTGAAAAAAACGAGACCAGGTATCCTGAAATAGCAATAAAAAATTGTTCCGATGGAACCTTCTCTTTTATAGACGATTGGCCGTTAATATATAATCAGGTCATTCATTTTTTCTATTTATTATACTTTATTACCAAATCAAATGACTGCATTTAAAGGGATGAATTGAATGCTTCCTAAAAGCGCATTCAATCCTATATTTCTAATGTATCACAGAAAATTATTTGAAATGAAAAGAATCAAATAATTTTCTGTGATGGAACAAAAGATTTCGAATTTCTACTTCGAATAATTTTTTTTTTTTCAAGGTAATTTTGTTATATTGCCTTGACCGTGAACGGTGCATTATTCTTTTGAATCCGGTACCAACGGGTATCATTCCCCCTAAAACAACATTCTCTTTAAGACCTTTCAACCAATCAATACGACCCCGAAGAGCGGCTTTTGCTAAAACTCTAGCAGTTTCTTGAAAACTCGCTTCGGATATGAAACTTTGAGTATTCAGAGATGTTTTTGTTATTCCCAATAATAAAGCTCGGTAACAAATTGCTTCTTCCAAGGCACGCCCAGTTCGTTCTGCTCGCAATAATCCAATTAATTCACCAGGTAAAAATACATTAGACATTCCATCTTCTGAAACCAAGACTTTGGATGTTATTTGACGCACAATAATTTCGATATGTCTATTATGGATGTGTACTCCCTGGGATCGATAAACCTTTTGGATTTTATTAAGCAAAGAAATACGACTTTGCGCTATAGTTAGCTCAGCACCAATCAAGAATCCCCAAGGAATGCCGAGAATTCTTGTTATACACTCATTCCAAGCATCAATTCTTTTTTCGAGATTCATCGATATTGAATCAATCGAACGTATTTCTAATATCTGTTCCACTTTTGGAAGACCTTGTGTTATATCACTGGATCTCGATTTTTCATATATGAATGTAACTAAAATATCTCCTTGATAAAGGATTTCTCCATAATGGCCATGAATGGTTGCTCCTGGAGTCGCCAAATATGCGTTAGCCGATCTTATTATTACAGAATCTATTTGAACTGTTATAACTTGACCCGATTTTAGTTTTAGATGTGGTCCATTTTTCATTTTAGCTATACATATATTTTCACAAATAAATTGTCCAAGACTAATTATTGGAAACGTTTTTTCACAATAATAATGATGGAGAAAATACCAATTCAAATGGAATGGATTCAAAACGATATTACTGTCTAGATTGGGTTTAAAAATTTTATCATTTTCGTCCATTAAATAATATTTAATTACTTGAAAAATTTCCGTTATTTTGTCAAGTTGGAAATTTTTCATTATTGATATTTGGTTATGAGTTAGTAAACGGTAAAGTGAATAAAAATTTCCAACTTGACGGGCTATTCCTAAAGGGCCTAATGAATTATTATTATTAATTGGAATTTTAGGATTTTTTTTTATCCCATTGTGATATTTAACATTGTTGAATGGTCTTATTTGAAAACAATTAGATGATGACAAAATTATCCAAGATCGGGATTCCTTATTTCTATTCAACAACATACGAATAGTTCCGTGATTTTGGCTAAGTGATTTTTGAATTTTTGCCTTGGAATGAATAGAAAAAAATGGATTGATATTGATCCGATCCGATTCATTATCCGCGATCAATCCTAAACCAGATGGGTCATTTCTTTTTCTGATATATGAAGTATTCGATTTTACTAAGTCAATTCTTAGAAAATACTCAATCAAACCGTTTGTACTTACTTCAACAAAGGAAGAGGGGGCCTCCTCAATAGAAGGACTTTTTTTGCCTTGATCCCAATTCAAGACTAAACAAGTCCGAACTAATTGAATCCTTGTGTCGGAAATTCCCCGGATGGATTTTCCATTTCCATAAAGAATATAATTGACAACTTTGAGTTCCAGATTATCCCTTTCCTGGAATAGATCTTGGGGAAAAAGTTTTACAAAATCGATACTGTCCGGTATTTCATATAAAATTACCGGTCGAACCAAAACAAAATACTTTTTCTTGGTAGTTGCGATCCATTGGACATAGATCCAATTGTTAATTTTTTTTGATTCCTTCCATTTTTTTTTTACCGTTCCGGGGGGTATCAAGATAGAACTGTGTCGGGATATCTTATCCCTCTCTCCGGGAAAATGGATATTTCCAGAAAATATTTTTAATTCGATTTTTTTTTTTTTCTTTTCTAATCGGACCAATCCGCCTACTCGACTTCTTATATTCAAAGTGATTGGTGTTCCTATTCCAACGAGACTATTATTCTGTACCATTATGGAAGAAGATTCGGGTAAAATATGCACTTCTTCGGGAATAAAAAAAAATCGATCTACTTGAAAAACGGAATGAATTCCTATAGTTCTAGATTTAGTAATTCCTGAATTCTGTCTTCTGTATTGAGGATCATCGAAATAAGCAAAAATACTATTTCTATGAAAAATACCA